CACAAGTATTCAATTGGTTCGGGCTTGCTTAGTATTGAACTGGGACCAAGAAAAAAATGGTTCTATAGAAGAGGTTCATGCTTCCTTTGTTGAGGTAAGGGCAAATGATCTGATTCGCGATTTCATAAGAATTGAGTTAGTCAAGTCTACGACTTCGTATACCGGAAAAAGGTATGATACGGCGGGTTCGGGATTAATTCCCGATAATCGATTAGATCGTACCAATATCAATCCTTTTTTTTCCAAGGCGAAGATTCAATCATTTACCCAACATCAAGGAACTATCGGTACGTTGTTGAATCAAAATAAGGAATGTAAGTCTTTGATAATTTTGTCATCATTCAATTGTTCTCGAGTTAGTTCATTCAACGTCAACGGTTTGAAATATAACAACGATGTGACAACATGGTTGGACCCCGTAAACCCAATAAGGGATTGGTTTGGCCCCTTAGGTACTATTGTACCTAAAATAGTGAATTTTTATTCATCTTTTCATTTAATAACTCATAATCAGATCTTGTTAAATAAATATTTGAAACTTGACAATTTGAAACAGACTTTCCAAGTACTTCAAGTATTTCATTGCTATATAATATTTGAAAATAAAAGGATTTATACGGGTGATGACATCATTTTGACTCCACTCTATTTATATTGGTACTTTATCGAAATAGATTTTTGGGAAGAGACATCCGCAATAATGAGCCTTGGGCAATTTCTTTGTGAAAATATATGTCTATTTCAAGATGGATCATACATAAAAAAATCAGGTCAAATTTTAATTATTGATATTGACTCTTTAGTTATAAGATCAGCTAAGCCCTATTTGGCTACTCCAGGAGCAACGGTTCATGGACATTATGGGGAAACCCTTTATGAAGGAGATACATTAGTTACATTTATATATGAAAAATCGCGATCTGGTGACATAACACAGGGTCTTCCAAAAGTGGAACAAATCTTAGAAGTGCGTTCGGTTGATTCAATATCGATGAACCTTGAAAGGAGAGTTGAAAGTTGGAACGAACATATACCAAAAATTCTTGGAATCCCCTGGGGATTCCTGATTGGAGCTGAGCTAACCATAGCCCAAAGTCGTATCTCTTTGGTTAATAAGATTCAAAAGGTTTATCGATCCCAGGGGGTGCAGATTCATAATAGACATATAGAGATTATTGTACGTCAAGTAACATCAAAGGTGTTGGTTTCAGAAGATGGAATGTCTAATGTTTTTTTACCTGGAGAATTAATCGGATTGTTGCGAGCGGAACGAGCAGGGCGTGCTTTGGACGAAGCAATCTGTTATAGGGCAATCTTATTGGGAATAACGAAGGCATCCCTGAATACTCAAAGTTTCATATCCGAAGCAAGTTTTCAAGAAACTGCTAGAGTTTTAGCAAAAGCTGCTCTACGAGGCCGTATTGATTGGTTGAAGGGCCTGAAAGAGAATGTTGTTCTGGGGGGGATTATCCCTGTCGGTACCGGATTCAAAAAATTAGTGTGCCACTCAAGGCAAGACAAGAACATTCATTTGGAAATCAAAAATAAAAATCTATTCGAGTTGGAAATGAGAGATATTTTGTTACATCATAGAGAATTTTTTTTTTCTTGCGTCCAAAACAATTTCCATGAGACACCAGAAAAATCATTTACGCGATTTCATAATTCCTAAGGTAAGGGTAGATTCATTCTTTCTTTTGACTTTCTATTTATTGATTTGGTAATAAATAAAATGAAATATTAATAATAAAAATGAATGGTTGGGGCTGTGTATCAACGGTCAATCCCGGCAGAAGGTTCCGTCGGAACAATTTTTTATTTGTTCAAAAAAAAAGAGAAAGTGCGGGAAAAAATGACAAGAAGATATTGGAACATCAATTTAGAAGAGATGATGGAAGCAGGAGTTCATTTTGGTCATGGTACTAAGAAATGGAATCCTAGAATGGCCCCTTACATCTCTGCAAAGCGTAAAGGTATTCATATTACAAATCTTACTAGAACTGCTCGTTTTTTATCAGAAGCCTGTGATTTAGTTTTTGATGCAGCAAGTGGGGGAAAAAATTTCTTAATAGTTGGTACCAAAAATAAAGCAGCGGATTCAGTAGCATCAGCTGCAATAAGGGCTCGATGTCATTATGTTAATAAAAAATGGCTTGGTGGTATGTCAACGAATTGGTCTACTACAGAAACGAGACTGCATAAGTTTAGGGATTTAAGAGCAGAACAAAAGATGGGGAAACTCGATGGTCTCCCCAAAAGAGATGCTGCAATGTTGAAGAGAAAATTATCTACTTTGCAAACATATCTGGGTGGGATCAAATATATGACGGGGTTGCCCGATATTGTAATCATCGTCGATCAGCAAGAAGAATATACGGCCCTTCGGGAATGTATCATTTTGGGGATTCCAACAATTTGTTTAATTGATACAAATTGTGACCCAGATCTCGCAGATATTTCGATTCCAGCCAACGATGACGCTATAGCTTCAATTCGATTGATTCTTAATAAATTAGTATCCGCAATTTGTAAGGGTCGTTCTAGCTATATAAGAAGTTGTTGATTATGATTATGTTATGATTAAGAATAATAAGATTAGTTAATTAGTCGGGAACTTCATAGATTTATTGAATTGGTTACTATTCTTTTCTTGGATTAAAAAAAAATGGGGATATTTATCTTTTTTTTATGTGATTTCTTGATATCCTAAATATATGATTAATGATTAAAGTAGAGATGAGTTGAGAAAGAGATGGTTGAATCAAAATAATTCCTTTTTTTAAGTTGATTTATATCCGAGGACAATATGAATGTTATACCATGTTCCATTAAAACGCTCAAAGGATTATATGATATATCAGGTGTAGAAGTAGGCCAACATTTATATTGGCAAATAGGAGGTTTACAAATTCATGCCCAAGTACTTATCACTTCTTGGGTCGTAATTGCTATCTTATTAGGTTCAGTCATCATAGCCGTTCGAAATCCACAAACCATTCCGACCGACGGTCAAAATTTCTTCGAATATGTTCTTGAATTTATTCGAGACTTGAGCAAGACTCAGATTGGAGAAGAATATGGTCCCTGGGTTCCCTTTATTGGAACTATGTTCCTATTTATTTTTGTTTCTAACTGGTCAGGTGCCCTTTTACCTTGGAAAGTCATACAGTTACCTCATGGGGAGTTAGCCGCCCCCACGAATGATATAAACACTACTGTTGCTTTAGCTTTACCGACGTCAGTGGCATATTTTTATGCGGGTCTTACCAAAAAAGGATTAGGTTATTTCGGGAAATACATTCAACCAACCCCAATACTTTTACCAATTAACATCCTAGAAGATTTCACAAAACCCCTATCTCTTAGTTTTCGACTTTTCGGGAATATATTGGCTGATGAATTAGTAGTTGTTGTTCTTGTTTCTTTAGTACCTTTAGTAGTTCCTATACCTGTTATGTTTCTTGGATTATTTACAAGTGGTATTCAAGCTCTTATTTTTGCAACTTTAGCCGCGGCTTATATAGGGGAATCCATGGAAGGTCATCATTGATTAGCTTTCGAAATAGTCTTTTTTTTTAGATTATCCCAATTCCGGAAATGCACGGTTCAAGATAATCTACTCGGTTCTTGGTTGGGGAACATAATAGATACAAATACGTATGTATATACGATTAGAGTTGTAGGGGGAAAGATAGACTTACGAAATTGTGAAAAAAAAAGATGGATTGGAGGGTCATGGTAGATATATGGTAATGTCTATAAGTCTGCCCAGACCCTGTATATCTTTCGAAGAAAGATTCTAGAATCCGATTCCATATAAAATATGGGTGGTTTACGTTATGAAAGAAACTAATGTATATGTGATATTAGATATATACTAGTTATATAAGGGTTATCCCTATCTAATTTATTATTTTCATTCGAAGTTTTTAGTTACTTCGACTCGATAGATTTGAATGATCAAATAAGTAATAATTCATTGGTTACTTGTATCATTAACTATTTTTTTTTTAGTATGAGGAACTTATCATGAATCCACTTATTTCTGCCGCTTCCGTTATTGCTGCTGGATTGGCCGTAGGGCTTGCTTCTATTGGGCCCGGAGTTGGTCAAGGTACTGCTGCGGGCCAAGCCGTAGAAGGTATTGCAAGACAACCGGAAGCAGAAGGTAAAATACGAGGTACTTTATTGCTGAGTCTAGCTTTTATGGAAGCTTTGACAATTTATGGGCTGGTCGTGGCATTAGCGCTTTTATTTGCGAATCCTTTTGTTTAATTGAATCCTAGAATTCAAATCAAAAAGTACGTTACATATTTTTTCTATTAACTCGTTGCCGTTGACTTCTGCGAATTATATCAACACTTTACTCCTAAATTATGTATTTGTTGAGACAATACCATACCCCGGGAAGGCCTGATTTGAGGATGAGGAATTAGTGGATTTGCCCGCTTTTTTCCTTCCCGTCTACTATGGAAAAGTTGTTTACTTTTATTTTAGGAATTCAACAAGGGAGATATTTCGCAATTGACATGAGACCTAAGACCTAACCCAATAAGATACTTATCGGAAACTTCAAAAAAGGGGGGGCGAGCGAAGTGATACAAAAAGAACTCTGTTCTTTGTTAGTCCTATCTATAAGAGGAGCACATATGAAAAATGTAACCGATTCTTTCCTTTCCTTGGGCCATTGGCCATCCGCCGGGAGTTTCGGGTTTAATACCGATATTTTAGCAACAAATCCAATAAATCTAAGTGTAGTGCTCGGTGTATTGATTTTTTTTGGAAAGGGAGTGTGTGCGAGTTGTATATTTCAAGAATAGGTTGGATCCAACCGGCTGCACTTTATTTATAATTTATATTCTTTTTTTTATAGGATAAATAGGAAAAAAGTGCACGATCTCGGCGAATTACTTCTGAATAAATTAATAAATCATATGTAAGAACCATAGCATTTCGTGATTCATTGGTAAATAAACTCTGATTCTCTATCGACCGATAAT